GACCAAGAAATTACTCGACCCCGTACATCTGTAACCGTCACAATGGTATTGTTGAAACTTGCTTGAACATGAATAACTCCCTTGGGTATTCTGCGCGCATTCTTACGTGAACCAATACGTCTATTTCTACGCGAACCAATTTTTGGTATAGGTTTTGCCATATTTTATCATCTCATAAATATAAGTCAGAGATATATGGATATATCCATTTCATGTCAAAACAGATCCTTATATATTTTTTTTTACTTATTTTATTTATATTTATTTGTACATCTGTACATCGGGTCCTTTAGATTTCGAGAGTCTTTTTTCTTTTAAAAAGATTATCCTTGTCTTTGTTTATGTCTCGGGTTGAAACAAATTACTATAATTCGTCCCCGCCTACGGATCAATCGACATTTTTCACAAATTTTACGAACAGAGGCCCTTATTTTCATATTTGTCATTCCTTTTCTTAATTCAGAATCCACTTATTGGAAGAAAATAAGTTTCTTGAAATTTTTCACTTCGAATTGTATCCCCACGAGAGAATGTTGAAATTGAAAAAACCACCTAATCATTATCATTCGAATCTTTACTTTATGAGTCTATAAATTATATGTCCTTTGGTTGAATCATAAGGACTTAACTCCATTTTTATTCTATTTCCTGGTAGTATACGTATAAAACTACGCCCAATCCTTTACTAAAAAACCCAGAATTATCTTTTCATTATTTAAACGAGCCCGTAAGATACATACCATTGGTAAGTTGTTCCGTAATTAAACCCTCATGAATCCATTTTTGTTGTTTCATTCTAGGTAAAACCCCTTTGACGTATCAACTAATGTAAGAGGGGTCATACTATAAACTTGTCCTTTCTCTTTTTTCACAAATATGAAAATTCCGCGTATAATTCGGCTATCAGAAAGATTACCATATATAACACAAAATTTCTCCGCCGATTCCTTCTATTCGAGCCTTTCGGTCTGTCATTATACCTCGAGAAGTAGAAAGAATTACAATTCCCATCCCACCTAAAATTCTAGGAATTCGTTGATAGTTCGAATATATTCGTAGGCCGGGCCGACTGATCCGTTTTAAATTTAAAGCAGTTCTATAGGGTCCTTTCCTATTTCTTCTATGTCGTAGGGTTAAAACCAAACAATATTTATTGCTTTCCTGATGTTTTCTCACGTTTTCAATAAAACCTTCTTGTAAAAGGATTTTAACAATATTTTCAGTGATGTTAGTAGATGGTATTCGAACTGTTCTTTTTTTATTCATGTCAGCATTTCGTATAGAGGTCATTATGTCAGCAATAGTGTCTTTACTCATGATAAACTAAGATTTTTGTTGCCCCCGAATTTTGATATAATCAACATGCTCTTTTTATTTTTTCTTTATCTTTATTTCTGAATTATAAAATATTTATTAATTTTAAATTTTAAAAGGTATATACATGATAGATAAACAATCTACTAATAAATCGGTCTCATTCAAATACTATATTACGGTCTTACCTTATAATACTTCAGGTGCTAATGAAACTATTTTAGTGAAATTTAACTGTCTTAATTCCCGGGCGATCGCGCCAAAAATTCGGGTTCCTTTTGGATTTTTTTCTTGATCAATAACAACCGCAGCATTGTCATCATATCGTATTATCATACCGTTGTCGCGTTTGAGTTCTTTACAAGTACGTACAATTACCGCTCGAATCACTTCTGATCTTTCTAGAGGTGTGTTTGGTACTGCTTCCTTGATTACAGCAACAATAACGTCACCAATATGAGCATATCGTCTATTACTAGCTCCTATGATTCGAATACACATCAATTCTCGGGCCCCGCTGTTATCCGCTACATTCAAATGGGTTTGAGGTTGAATCATATCATTTTTTTTTTATCGGTTTTTTCTTTTTCAATGCAAAGGTCTAAATAAAAAAAAAAAGAAATATTATTTGTTCAAAACAAAAAAAGAAACCTTCATTTTTTTTTCATCCAAAAAACCCCTTTTCCTTTGTTTCTACATTCCTATCCCGAAAGAATGAATTGAGTTCGTATAGGCATTTTAGATGCCGCTATTGAAATAGCCCTTCGAGCTATATTTTCTGCTACTCCACCCATTTCATAAAGTATTCTACCGGGTTTAACGACAGCTACCCAATATTCGGGAGATCCTTTCCCCGAACCCATACGTGTTTCTGTAGGTCTTACTGTAACTGGTTTGTCTGGAAATATGCGTACCCATATTTTTCCACCGCGGCGTGCATTTCGTGTCATCGCTCGCCGCCCTGCTTCTATTTGTCTAGATGTGATCCAAGCGGGTTCAAGCGCTTGAAGAGCATATCTACCGAAGCAAATACGATTACCTCGATAAGATATTCCTTTCATCCTCCCTCTATGTTGTTTACGGAATCTGGTTCTTTTGGGGTTATAGTTGATGGTTGTTTATCAATTTCATCCATCTCTACTACAGAACCGGACATGAGAGTTTCTTCTCATCCAGCTCCTCGCGA